AAAGAATTACAACAAATGACCATAAGATATTCTATTTTTCCATAGAAAAGTGTTCGTTCAAGAAAGACTCCAGAAGATATTGATCGTAAATAAGAAGACTGTTTACGAAGAAATAGGAATAGATATTCAAATTCATATACATAAGAATTATGTAGGAACCAAAAAAATCTTTTCTTTCTTTTTGAAAAGACGTAAATAGATTTCTTTGAAGTAATCAGACTATTCAAATTATGATATTCGTGGAAAAACAATCGCAAGAAATGCAAAGAAGGAACATCTTTGATCCAACATTGAAGGATTTGAACCAATATTTCAAAATGGATAGGATGGGGTATTAGTAGATCTGACACATAATTTAAATGTGATAATTTATCCTCTAAGAAGGGAAATATTGAATGAATAGATCGGAAATTCTGAGATTTTGGTATTCGTTTTTTTTCAAGGGAAGGTACTAATCGAGATGAGAATGGAATTTCCAGAATGACTCCAAAAACTTCTGATATCATTTGAGAATAAAAATGATAAGAAAAAGAATTCTTGTGACCCCAAAATACATTTTGGTTAGAATCATTCACCGGGGAAATCAAAGATTCCTGTTGGTACATTCGAGTAATTAAACGTTTCACAAGTACTAAACTATATTTATTGTCATAACCGATAATTTCCACAGGTTCGTAAAAAATCAAACTATTGAAGCTATGATAATGAACAAGTGAGTAAATATACTCCTGAAGGAGTAGTGGATAGAGGAAGTTTTGTTGCCGAAATCTATCTTTTTTAAATCGAAATATCCTTGTAATTCTGCCATTTAAATACATTTAAACTGTAACCAAAAAAGGGAGGCACTTCTTGTGTTATGAAATGATACATAGTGCAATATGGTCAGAACGGTGTATGCATATGTTGTGTCTCTCTTATACTAAAATACTATTTAGTATAAAATAAAAAGTAAAAGATTATCTAAAAGTAAGAACGAATAAAGAATATATACCCCGGAGACAGAGAGCCCAATCTACAGATCTTTTTGCTTTCCCTTTCTATCCAATTTTGTTTTCTTTTCCTTGTTAAATATAACTAGACTAACAATAAGAAAAAGGGTAAAGATCTTTTATTTTTGCAACCCAATCACTCTTTTGACTTTGGAAAAAGATTATTTTTTTATCACTATACTATTTCTTCTACACATCCGTCTGCAATCCACAATAAAGAATAATTAGGATTAAAAAAAAAAAAAAAGAATCAATGGTCCACTCAAAATTCACAAGAGAACCTTTTCCCACATCAGGCACTAATATATTTTTAACGTATAATTAGTAATTCGATCGGGTAATCATTCAAATTAAGAAATGAAGCTCGTTGCTTTTTTGTCTTATTCGAATTGGAGCCATAAGACTCTATCCATTTATTCTCTAGACCCAAAATACTTGACTGAACTTGAAAGATTTTAAAGATTTTATAAAAATAAAAATTATTGTTCTATTTATATTATGAGTACTATAAATCTTCTTTTTCTATGATTATATTCTTTTTACGACATGCTTTTTTTTCCATTCATTACCTTTCAGGATCAGTCGCGGTCTTATAAACTCTACCAATAGTCTAGACGAATTCCTTCATCCAAATGTGTAAAAGATCAAAGATCATAGTCGCAATTAAAAGCCGAGTACTCTACCATTGAGTTAGCAACCCGGATCAATATGAAGTGTAGATATGATCGAAAGAAAAAAAATCTAGCAAACTCATCCATTTTACTAAAGTGAAGGAAAGAACCAATAGGGAATGAAATGGGGATAAAAAGATCTATTTATATATGATCAAATTATATTTGTTTGATACACCATTGTCAATATGAATGGACTTTTTATAAAACAAATTTAAAGAAATTATATATAAATTTGTATTGTATTTGAAATAATAAAACTTTGAACAGAAAAAAAGAAGTAATAAGGAAAAGGTAGAGATAGAAAAAAGAGCGGTTTTCTTTAATCAAAAAAAGATCAAAAAAAGAAAGGTACAATACAAATATAAGAAGAAAAGTTACCCCCCCTTGTCGAGGGGGGTCCACAAAAAGAAGCAAGAAAAAAAGAAAAAAAAATATAAAGAAGTATGAATAGAAAAAGAAAAGAGGAAACTTTGAATAAAGAATTACACAAAGATAGGGTAACTAGTACCTATCTTTGTGTAATTCTTTATTCATGATTCTTGTTTTTCTTTTCTTTTTTTATCAAAATAAATTCGAAATTCTTTAAAGGATTCTGCCTTCCTTAAAATATCATAAACAGTTCCTGTGGGTTGAGCACCTTTTTCAAGGAAATCTAAAATAGCAGGAACATTTGAATAAGTTTCATTCTTTATCGGATCATAAAAACCCACTTTTCGAAGATCTCTTCCTTCTCTTCGGGATCGAACATCGATTGCAACGATTCGATAGATGGCTCATTGGGATAGATGTAGATAAAAGATACCCCCCTAGAAACGTATAGGAAGTTTTCTCCTCATACGGCTCAAGAAAAAAATAATTCTAATTTTTCTAATTCTTTATGGATCTATTTATATATAGATCCATAAAGAATTAGACTGTAATTTGATCCTTTTTCTTTTTCCTTCTTTACAGAAAAAGAAATTTCATTTGTACTCCTAACTCAAGTTGGATAATTTTGAAAGAGTTCGAAAGTAAATCCTTCGAATTTCTTGAGCTGTCTCTACCCTATTTTTTCTCCTTTCGGATCTATTTCTCTTTTTTTTTACTCATTCTGATCCAATTGTTGAGACAAGTTAAAATAGTGTTTCCTTGTTCCGGAATTTATTGTCTTTGTTTTGCGCTTTTGTCAAATCATTGGGTTTAGACATTACTTCGGTGATCCTTACTCCTTTTCAAAAAGGCAGCAACATACCTTTTGTTCTTTATATGAAAAAAATCAAAATCATACGAACGATTGATTCCTTTGTAATACACTCTTGATCTAAATAGTTTGCAAATTTCGACAAATTTTACTTTTTTTTTCATTTCAAACTTGTTCAAATTTGAACCTCTCTTTTTATCTATATTTCTATATAGATGATATTTTTATCATATTTTTACAAAGTTGGTCTAATTTATTGATTGTCACTAACCCTAGATTATTCCCCCGATAAATGAATGAATCATTTTTGCTCGAGCTCCATCATATGCTATACCTTTCTATACCATTAGTATCTTTATTTAGCAACCCAAGACAAATTCAATCAGGTTCCTAGCAGAACAAACTATGTCGAGACAAGAGCATCTTCATTCGTATAGAAAATGGTGGATGTCATAATCCACATCCAATCATGTCCTTCAAGTCGCACGTTGCTTTCTACCACATCGTTTCAAACGAAGTTTTACCATAACATCCCTCTCGTTTTAATTTTGAACCGTATGCAATTGATTCAATATGGAATTATGAATAGTCATTGGTTGAACCGATACATAAGAACCTACACTTAGAGATAAGTGTTTATCCGGAAGAGATTTCACTGAAAATTACACCATATTTTCTCATGTGAATAATATCACATGAGAAAAATCAGGTTTAAGCAAACTTACTTACATCTTCAACAGATCTTTCGAAATTGTCCATAATAAAAGATTACCCTTTTTCGTTAAAAAAAGAAACAAATTAGAAACCTAAAAAAACCTTTGACTTTACTTTCATTCAAATGAAAAATAAGGAAATAATAAGATATTCTTAATTAATAATTAAGAAAAATAGACAATATATTCTTATGTCATAATTATGAATATCTTTTTTATGAATATTGAATGAATATTTATGAAATATTATGAAATATGATTTTATGATTCTAATATTATGATTTACTTATTTTTTACCATCTTAAACTGAATCTGATTTTCATTTCTTATTTTCATTGAATTTAAAACATAGAGATAGTTTGAGAATAAAGTTTCTTTGTTTTCATTATTATTTATTATGGAGTAGAAAAAGTCTCGTGTAAGGTAAGATCAAAGAGAAAAAAAGAATCCTCAAATTATGATCTTTTCGCATCCATATCCATCTTATAAAACAAAGAATCATTAACAAAACGAATCACGAATATTTAAGAAAAAAATACTTTAGTAATTTAGTAAATAAATTACTAAATAAAAAAAAAAAAAAGATATGATTCTAAGAATGATTCTTAGAATTCAGATTGGATAACATTGTATTCAACATTAAACAGAAAATTGTTGAATTAGATCTTCAATAAGGAAGAATCTTTCGTTTTGGATGCAAACGATCTGGGACGGAAGGATTCGAACCTCCGAATAACGGGACCAAAACCCGTTGCCTTACCGCTTGGCCACGCCCCATTTTTAGTTGGTCTAAGAAAGACTAAGATAAATATTGGTTATTCGTCAATAACCAACCAAAAGAAATATAGGACATGTTGTCGCTAGGATTCAACACAATAGATATAGAATCAAAAAGATTAATTGATCATTACTTAGAATTCAATTAAGATATTGTATGAAAATAGAATTCTTTGTATTTTTATTTGCTTGGGGAGAAGTAAAATAAAAATAAGAATCTCTTTCTTTTATCTGCCTTTTTCTTTTCAATTTTCCCTCAGAAAAACAACTCAATCCAATCTGATAATTTATTATCATTTCAATTTCATTTGAATTTCGAAGAACAAGAAAAGAATATTTGTTATGTTTAATATCTTTAGTTTAATCTGTCTCTGTCTTAATTCTACCCTTTATTCGAGTAGTTTTTTCTTCGCCAAATTGCCCGAAGCTTATGCCTTTTTCAATCCAATTGTAGACGTTATGCCGATTATCCCTTTACTTTTTTTTCTCCTAGCCTTTGTTTGGCAAGCTGCTGTAAGTTTTCGATAAGAATGAAATCTCTATTCAATTCATAATTTATTCGATAGGAACTCTCGATTCAAAAAGCGAAATTCTGGTATTTTCTATTGAATTTGAATAAGGAAAGGGGCGATGATCTTTATCTTGAATCAGCTGATTCTTTTTGTTCTGGCTTTTTCTTTAGAAGATCCCATACAATACCTAATTATAGATATGGATATGACAAGAAATTTTTGGTAACAAAAAAAATACGAATATTAGTATTACATTAGAAATAGAAAGAAATTCGTGAAATTTAGAGCGTCATGTCAAAATAGTGTATAGCGTGTGTCGTAAAATAGATGATCTATTTCCTTAAAAAAAGATGATCTTATCTTGGAGATTTGTAATGCTTACTCTTAAACTATTTGTTTATACAGTAGTAATATTCTTTGTTTCTCTCTTCATCTTCGGATTCTTATCTAATGATCCGGGGCGTAATCCTGGGCGTGAAGAATAAAAAAAGATGAGATTCATTTTTTACTTTTTCCTTTATTTTTTCATAGGTAAATGTATAAATAAATGGAATAGATGCTAAATAAAGATAAAATATTTCTAAAAGAAAATAATCGAAATTTATTCCAATTCGAAAATATAAAGTGATCAGGGGGGTCGGAGAGAGAGGGATTTGAACCCTCGGTACGAATAATTCGTACAACGGATTAGCAATCCGACGCTTTAGTCCACTCAGCCATCTCTCCCCATTCAAGATGAGAAATTTATCATGTGATTTCACACGTGAAGTAAAGATTGAGAACAATTTTTATTTTCCTTGAATGATCCGAAATAGATTTCTCCAATAGAAAGAATACTTTACTTCTTTTATTTTGTTTTGTACAAAAGTCGGCTTGATTAAGTATTGATTAAGTATAAGTACTGGCTCGGCCAGTACTTCTTTTGTTCCGACGAATAAAAATTGTTATTGAAACAAGAAGACTGATTTTCATTGCCATTCCTAATCATTAGAAATTCTATAAGATTCTAATGGAGAAGTTATCTTAGAAATTCTTTCAAAAATTATATAAAAATTATATATTACTAGATTAATAAGAATCATCTAGAATTATCTAAATCATCTATAGAATTATCTATCTATATATTCAATATTAATGATATATATTGATATAGAAATATTCAATACTATAGAATATCTTAATATATTCTATATACCTTATATAGTAATTATAGTAAATTAATAGTAATTATAGTAAATTAGAGTTTAAATTAGAATACTTAGACTTTCTAGTAAAATTTAAAATTTATAGTGAAAGTGTTCTAGTAAATTAAGATTTTTCGTCTTTATTTTCTTATTCTTAAGTAGAAAATTAGGAAATTCAATAACGAATTTCATTCTAAATGAAAGTTGAAGTTCAGTATTTGATTCATATTTCATATTAATACTAATTATATAATTTAGTATATAATTTAGAATTAATATGTAGCGGGTATAGTTTAGTGGTAAAAGTGTGATTCGTTCTATTAACAACTTCAATAGTTAAGGGGTCTTTCCATTTTTTTTTTCATATTTCATTCCGATCAAAAACTTTATTTCTTAAAAAGATTGAATCCTTTACCCCTCAATAAGACATTTGAGGAAAGAATATACATTCTCACGATTTCTATCCAAAAGTCAATCAGAATTTTACAGAATTTTAATAAAAAAAAATTGGATTATGGAATTGAGAAGCATAATTTTTTTGATTTTGGTTAAATTATCCCAATTCAATGAGTATGAATAAAGGATCTATGGATAATAGTACAAAATTTTCAATCGTAACTAAATCTTCCATTTTTGCGCTGAAAAAGGGCAAGATTGAAGCCAAATAGCTAGAAAATGATGGTTTTGGTTTACTATAACCCTCGGCTTCTTATTTCAGCTCGGTAGAAACAAAATTTTTTCCTTAGGATCCCCCGAGTAAAAAAGAAATAGGGAACGAAGTAACTAGACTAGAGACTAGAAAGATTTGATAGAATCTCCCTCTTCTATAGGGATCATCTAAAAAGCAAGTATCTTTAGATGCATTCGTAAAAAAAGCTGACATAGATGTTATGGATCTCATTTTTTATATTATGGGAATACATAAATATTTCATAAAGGAGCCGAATGAAACCAAAATCTCATGTTCGGTTTTGAATTAGAGATGTTAAAACTAATTAAACAACGTCGACTATAACCCCTAGCCTTCCAAGCTAACGATGCGGGTTCGATTCCCGCTACCCGCTATATATTATATATTCCTTAACTTCATAGGATATACAGATGCATTATTCTTTTTGATATGCATCCTTCTTTTTCTTGTTTATTGTATTCCCTAAATCCGTCTAATTTTTTTTCATAAAAAAAATGTGAAAATAGGAATGAAGAGCGTCCATTGTCTAATGGATAGGACAGAGGTCTTCTAAACCTTTGGTATAGGTTCAAATCCTATTGGACGCAATTTATTTCTATATATCTATTCTAGATAAAGAATAAAAAAAAAAAGAACTTTATTTTATAAAGGACCTTGATTTGAATCAGAAATCTTTCTTAATAATTTATATAAATAAAGAAATTTATATTATTAATTAAGAATATAATAAAGAATAGAATATTATAAAATAAATATAATAAAAACGGTAGATTTACATTT